ATTTATATGAAAAAAAATAATCACGGAATTAATTTAATAAATAATAAATATTTTTATTAAATAATTTATTTTAGTTTATTATAATAGATAATAAATAATTTATTAGATATTATATATTTATGTATAAATTTAATATATATGTAAATATTTAATATTTATAAATATATTTAATATGAATATATATATATATAAATTATTTATTATATTATATATTATTTATTTAGGTATATTATTTATATAAATAGGCATTATTTTTAAATGGAAATATTAATATATTATGGGTTATTAAATTTTAATATAAATGTATATATAATTTTATCTTTAAATGTTTAACAATATCTATATATATAATAAACATTTATTAATCGTATAAATAACTTAAATTTAATATTATTTATAATAAATTTTTATGCCTTTCAATCATTTTTATAAATTCAAGGCAATAGAAGAAATTATTTATAATTTAATAGAAATAGTAAATTATTACAATATATAAATAATAAATAATTTATTAGATATTATATATTTATGTATAAATTTAATATATATGTATATAAATTTATATTTATAAATAAATTTATTATTATAAATATATAAATATACTTATTAAAATTATTTAATAATAAAAAAAAAAAAAAAAAAATAATAATATTTATTATTAAAAAAATAATTTACAAAATAATAAAATAAGTCCGTAATTTTAAAATTTTATAATAATATGGGGATGTAACTGTTAGAAAGTTTTATACTTAATTTAATTATTTTATGAATTATTAATTTAATTAAATATTAAATAAAGTTATTTAAATTATTAATTTATTAATTAAAAAATAATTTCCGTTAAAATTTATTTTTATAATAAATGTTTTATTTTAGCATAAAAATTTGTTTATAATTTATTTTACATGTAAATTTTTGTGAGAATTATAAATTATTTAAAAAATAATTTATTTTATTTTATTCGCAGTGATTAATATTAATTATTAAAGAAATTTAGATTTAGTAATATTATTTAATATTAGCAAAATTTGTGCCAGCTGCTGCGGTTAGACAAAAAATATAAATGAATTAGATTAGATTATAATTAAATTAATTTTTTTATAAAAAAATTAAATTTATTAGGTGAAATTTTAAGTTTAATAAATTATATGAATAAGTTATTGAAATTATGAAATTTTAATGATAAACTAGGATTAGATACCCTATTATTTAAAATGTAAATTATGAATCTAGAATAGTATTAGTTATGTTCTTGAAATTTAAAAAATTTGGCGGTATTTTAGTCTATTCAGAGGAACCTGTTTTATAATTGATAATCCACGTTGGACCTTACTTAATTTTGTTTAGTATGTATACCGCCGTCGTCAGAATGTCTTTAAAAAGGAATAATTTTCTAAAATTTTTAATAAAAATTATGTCAGGTCAAGGTGCAGCATATAGTTAAGTAAAAATGGGTTACAATAAATATATTTTTGGATAAAAAATTGAAATATTTTTTTGAAATTGGATTTGATAGTAAAATAAAAAAGAAAAGTTATTTGATTTTAGCTCTAAAATATGCACATATCGCCCGTCGCTCTCGTTATTAAGATGAGATAAGTCGTAACATAGTAGATGTACCGGAAGGTGTATCTGGAAAGACAATTTAAAGCTTAAATAGTAAAGTTTTTCATTTACATTGAAAAGAAATTCGTGCAAATCGATTTAAATTGATAAATAAATCTTATTAAGATTGTTATTAAATTATTAAATTAATAAAAATAATTTTATTATAAAAGTTTTTGTAGTTTTTAATGATAAAATAATTTTAATTATAGTATATTAGTATTGTGAAAGAAAGATGAAATAAATTGAAAATAAATTAATTTAAAAGAAAATTTTATTTATTGTACCTTGTGTATCAGGGTTTATTAATTAAAAAATACATAAAGTATTTTTCTCGAATTTAAGAGAGCTAATTAATTATTTTAGTTATTGTGGCATAAATATTAATAATAATTAATTAGAAATGAAACGTTATTCGTTCTTAAATATATCTAGTTTTTTAAGAAATAAATTTAATTTATATATTTTTAATTGTAATAATTTAATTTATTAAGTTATTATTTAATAATATAAATATCTTAAGGGATAAGCTTTAAGATAAATTTTTATAAAATCTAATAATTAAAAATAATTGTAGGTTTAGAAATAGCCATTAATTGTAAATATGTTATAATATATTTTTGTAAAATATTATTTATTGAATTTTTAAATTTTTATTAAAATATTAATTTTAATTATAAAAATTAAGGAATAATGATAAAATTAGTATATATTAATTTATAAATAAATAAAAATGATAGGTTTATTAAAGGAACTCGGCAAATTAAATATTCGCCTGTTTATCAAAAACATGTCTTTTTGGTTTTATTTAAAGTCTAACCTGCCCACTGAAATTATTTAAAGGGCCGCGGTATTTTGACCGTGCAAAGGTAGCATAATCATTAGTTTTTTAATTGAAAGCTTGTATGAATGGTTGGACGAAATATTGACTGTCTTTATTAAATTTTTTATAGAATTTAACTTTTTTGTTAAAAGGCAAAAATAAATTTAAAGGACGAGAAGACCCCATAGAGCTTTATATTTTTATAATATAATTTATAAAGAATAATTTAAATTTTATTAAAAAAATTATTTTGTTGGGGTGACAATAAAATTTATTAAACTTTTATTATTTTATTACATTGATTTATGAATAATTGATCCAATTTTATTGATTAAAAAATTAAGTTACCTTGGGGATAACAGCGTAATTTTTTTAAAGAGTTCATATCGACAAAAAAGATTGCGACCTCGATGTTGGATTAAGAGTAATTTTAGGTGTAGAAGTTTAAAGTATTGGGTCTGTTCGACCCTTAAATTCTTACATGATCTGAGTTCAAACCGGCGTAAGCCAGGTTGGTTTCTATCCTTAATTAATTAAAATATTTTAGTACGAAAGGACCAAATATTTGATATATAAATATTTTTAAAATATGAATATAATTAATTTACTGTTTTGGCAGATTAGTGCAATAAATTTAGAATTTATGTATGTAAATTATTTACAAATAGTACTTGATGTGACAAGAATTATTATTATCTTTGGTTAGTGTAATTTTATTATTAGTTTGTGTAATAGTAGGAGTAGCTTTTTTAACTTTATTAGAACGTAAGGTATTAGGATATATTCAAATTCGAAAAGGACCTAATAAAGTTGGATTATTAGGAATTCCTCAACCATTTTGTGATGCAATTAAATTATTTACAAAGGAACAAACTTATCCTTTAATATCTAATTATTTACCTTATTATTTTAGACCAGTATTTTCTTTATTTTTGGCTTTATTAATTTGATTATGTATTCCTTATTATACAAATTTATTTATATTTAATTTAGGAGTATTATTTTTTTTATGTTGTACTAGTTTAGGTGTTTATACAGTAATAATTGCTGGTTGATCTTCGAATTCTAATTATGCATTATTAGGAGGTTTACGAGCAGTAGCTCAAACAATTTCTTATGAAGTAAGAATAGCATTAATTTTATTATGTTTTGTATTTTTAGTAGGGGATTATAATTTGATAAGTTTTATAGCATATCAAAATATTTGATTTATTTGGATTATATTTCCTTTATCATTAGTCTGAGTAGCTTCTATATTAGCTGAAACTAATCGTACACCATTTGATTTTGCAGAAGGAGAATCTGAATTAGTATCAGGATTTAATGTAGAATATAGAAGAGGGGGATTTGCATTAATTTTTTTAGCTGAATATGCTAGAATTTTATTTATGAGTATATTATTTGTTGTAATTTTTATAGGAAGAGATATTTATTCTTTTCTCTTTTATATTAAGTTAATATTAATTTCATTTTTATTTATTTGAGTTCGAGGAACATTGCCTCGGTTTCGTTATGATAAATTAATATATTTAGCTTGAAAAAGATTTTTACCTTTTTCTTTAAATTATTTAATGTTTTTTGTAGGATTAAAAATTTTTATAATTATTTTATTTTAAATCATAGATATTAGTAAAGTTAATAGAAAAATTATGTTTCTATCTTATGTTTTCAAAACATATGCTTATTTCAAGCTCATTAACTAATTAATTAATTTATCTCATCAGATTATAATAAGTGGATTAAATAAATAATAAGAAAAATATAGAACGGTTAAAATTTGACCAATTATTACATATGGGGCTTCAACTGGTCGAGCTCCAATTCATGTTAATAGAATAACAATAACTAATATTAATCAGAATAAAATTTGATTAATTGGATAAAATTGAAGTCCTCGAAACTTTCCAGTATGAGTAAATGGTAAAATAAATAAAATAGCAATTGATGCAACTAAAGCAATTACTCCACCTAATTTATTTGGAATTGATCGTAAAATTGCATAAGCAAATAAAAAGTATCATTCTGGTTGAATATGTACAGGGGTAACTAATGGATTAGCTGGGATAAAATTATCTGGATCTCCTAGTATATAAGGGCTAATTAAAGTTAATAAAATTAATGAAGTTAATATAACAATAAATCCAAAAATATCCTTAAATGAAAAATAAGGGTGAAAAGGAATTTTATCAATATTTCTATTTACTCCTAATGGGTTATTTGAACCAGTTTGATGTAAAAATAAAAGGTGAATTATTGTTATAGCAGCAACAATAAAAGGTAAAACAAAATGGAGAGTGAAAAATCGGGTTAAAGTAGCATTATCAATTGCAAATCCTCCTCAAATTCATTGTACTAAATCTGTTCCTAAATAAGGAATAGCTGATAAAAGATTTGTAATAACTGTAGCTCCTCAAAATGATATTTGTCCTCATGGTAAAACATATCCTATAAAAGCTGTTGCTATTACAGCAAATAAAATAAGAACCCCAACTGATCATGTTATGTGATATAGGTAAGATCTATAATAAATTCCTCGTCCAATATGTATGTAAATACAAATAAAAAAAAATGATGCGCCATTTGCGTGTAAAGTTCGTAATAATCATCCATAATTTACATCTCGACAAATATGAGCTACTCTATTAAAAGCTAAATCAATATTAGCTGTATAATGTATAGCTAAAAATAAACCTGTTAAAATTTGAATAATTAGGCATAAGCCTAAAAGAGACCCAAAATTTCATCAAGCTGAAATATTAGATGGTGCAGGTAAATCTACTAAAGCATTATTAGCAATTTTAAATAAGGGATGAGAAAGTCGTAATGGTTTATTCATTAGTTAATTTGTCGTAAAGGACCATAAAAATTATTTGTAATTTTTACAATAATAATAAGAGTTAAAAATAGATAATTAATTAATAAAAGTGTTAATATATTTGTTGGGAAATTATAAAGTTTATTTAAATTTAAGTTATTTTCTTTAATAAGATTTATTTCATTTATAATTGAAATTATTTCAGAATTTATAGAAAATGAATTTAAATAAGTTGAATCATTAAAAATTAATATTATAAATAATGAAAATCTTAAAATAAAAGATGCTATTAAAAAATTTTTTGTAGAAAAATTAAATATTTCATTAGAAGCTAAAGAGGTTATATAAATAAATAAAACTAATATTCCTCCAATAAAAATAAGGAATAATACATAAGAAAATCAAAAAGTTTTTATTATTGATCCTGTAATTAAACAAATAATAAAAGTTTGAATTAATAAAATAAATCCTATTGATAAAGGGTGTTTTATTTGGGTAAATAAAAATCTAATAACTAGTCTACAAATAATAAATATAAATTGTATAATTTCAGGAAATAGTTTAATTAAAATATTAATTTTGGAGATTAATGATAAAGAAATTCTTTTTTCCTGATGTTTTAAAAAAAATATTTTTATTTTTGATTTACAAGACCAATGTTTTTGTTAAACTATTAAAACTAATGTTAATATTTATTTATTGAGGATTTTCAATTTTTTTATTTTTATCTGGGGTTATAGTATTTGTTTTTAATTGTAAACATTTATTAGTTATATTATTAAGATTAGAATTTATAGTGTTAAGTTTATTTATAATTATAGTAATTTATTTGAGATTATATAATTATGAAATATTTTTTAGTATATTATATTTAACTTTTTGTGTATGTGAAGGGGCTTTAGGTCTTTCAATTTTAGTTTCTATAATTCGAACACATGGTAATGATTATTTTAATTCTTTTAATGTTTTACAATGTTAAAAATTTTAATAATATTATTATTTATGATTCCTTTATGTTTTTTTAAAAATTTGTATTGAATGGTACAAAATATATTATTTTTGGTGAGATTTATTTTTATTTTTTTAAATTTTTATAATAGAAGTTGAGGTAATATTAGTTATTTTATAGGGTGTGATATTTTATCTTATGGATTGATTTTATTAAGAATTTGAGTATGTGTATTAATATTAATAGCTAGAGAAGGTATTTTACGTAATAAAAATTATTGAAATTTTTTTTTATTTGTTGTAATTATTTTATTAATTTTTTTATATTTAACTTTTTCTACTATAAATTTATTTTTATTTTATTTATTTTTTGAAAGAAGTTTAATTCCAACTTTATTTTTAATTATAGGATGAGGGTATCAACCTGAACGTTTACAAGCAGGTGTATATTTATTATTTTATACTCTTTTTGCTTCTTTACCATTATTAGTAGGAATTTTTTATGTTTATGGTGAAACAATACATTTAGAATTTATATTATTATCAACAGATATATTTAGAATTTTATTATACTTATCATTAATTTTTGCTTTTTTAGTTAAGATACCAATATTTTTAGTTCATTTATGATTGCCTAAAGCTCATGTTGAAGCTCCGGTATCTGGATCAATAATTTTAGCAGGGGTTTTATTAAAGTTAGGAGGATACGGTATTTTACGTGTTATACCCTTAATTCAAAGTATTAATAATGTATTTAGATGATATTGAGTAAGAATTAGTTTAGTTGGAGGAGTATTAGTAAGATTTATTTGTTTACGACAAACAGATTTAAAATCTTTAATTGCATATTCTTCAGTTGCTCATATAAGAATTGCATTAAGAGGGATATTAACAATAACAAGTTGAGGAGTGTCAGGAGCTTATACATTAATAATTGCTCATGGTTTATGTTCATCCGGATTATTTTGTTTAGCTAATATTAGTTATGAGCGAATAGGAAGACGAAGTTTATTTATTAATAAGGGTATATTAAATTTTATGCCTAGAATAGCTTTATGATGATTTTTATTAAGATCTTGTAATATAGCAGCTCCTCCTTCATTAAATTTATTAGGTGAAATTAGATTATTAAACAGAATTGTTAGTTGATCATGAGTAAGAATATTTATATTAGCTTTATTATCATTTTTTAGAGCTGCTTATACTTTATATTTGTATTCTTATAGTCAACATGGAAAGTTGTATTCTGGTGCTTATTCTTTTACAGGAGGATTAAATCGAGAATATTTATTATTATTATTACATTGATTCCCTTTAAATTTATTAATTTTAAAAAGAGATACTTGTATATTGTGGCTATATTTAAATAGTTTAATTAAAATATTGATTTGTGGTGTCAATGATATGAAATAATTCATTTTAAATCGTGTATAATATCTCAATTTGTTTTATTAGTTTTATTTATTTAATATTTATTAGATTAACTTCTTTTGTATTTGGTTTATATTTTTTATTAAATGATTTAGTTATTTTTATTGAATGAGAAGTTATATCATTAAATAGAACTTCTATTGTTATAACTTTTTTGTTTGATTGAATTAGTTTAACTTTTATGTCTTTTGTTTTATTTATTTCTTCAATAGTAATTTATTATAGAAAAGAATATATACAAGAAGACTATAATATTAATCGATTTATTTTATTAGTATTAATATTTGTTTTATCTATAATATTATTAATTATTAGTCCAAATTTAGTGAGAATTTTATTAGGTTGAGATGGATTAGGATTAGTTTCTTATTGTTTAGTTATTTATTTTCAAAATGTTAAATCATTTAATGCAGGTATATTAACTGCTTTATCAAATCGAATTGGTGATGTAGCTTTATTATTAGCAATTGCTTGAATAATAAATTATGGATCTTGAAATTATGTATTTTATTTGGAAATAATAAAAAGAGATTTTGAAATGATATTAATTGGAGCATTAGTTGTATTGGCTGCTATAACTAAAAGAGCTCAAATTCCATTTTCTTCTTGATTACCTGCGGCAATAGCTGCCCCTACCCCTGTCTCTGCTTTAGTTCATTCTTCAACTTTGGTAACTGCAGGAGTTTATTTATTAATTCGATTTAATATTTTATTAAGAGATACATGATTAGGACAATTTATATTATTAATTTCTGGATTAACTATATTTATAGCAGGATTAGGAGCTAATTTTGAATTTGATTTAAAAAAAATTATTGCATTATCTACTTTAAGTCAATTAGGATTGATAATAAGAATTTTATCTATAGGATTTTATAAATTAGCTTTTTTTCATTTATTAACACACGCTTTATTTAAGGCTTTATTATTTATATGTGCAGGAGCTATTATTCATAATATAAAAAATAGTCAAGATATTCGAACTATAGGAGGTTTAATAAGTCAAATACCATTAACTTCAGCATGTTTGAATTTAGCAAATTTAGCTTTATGTGGTATACCTTTTTTAGCTGGGTTTTATTCTAAGGATTTAATTTTGGAAGTTGTTATATTATCTAATTTAAATATATTTAGTTTTTTCTTATATTTTTTTTCTACAGGATTAACAGTATGTTACTCTTTTCGATTAGTTTATTATTCATTAACTGGAGAATTTAATAGTAGATCTTTACATCCAATAAATGATGAAGGTAAAATTATATTACGTGGAATATCAGGGTTATTATTTATAGCTATTAATGGGGGGAGTATATTAAGATGATTAATTTTTCCTACACCAGATATAATTTGTTTACCTATTTATTTAAAAATATTAACTCTATTTGTTTGTATTATTGGGGCTTTAAGAGGGTATTTAATTTCTAATATTTCATTAAAATTTTTTAATAAGTCATTAAATTATTATAAGATTAGATATTTTAGAGGAAGAATGTGAAATATACCAGTATTATCTACTTTAGGAGTAATTTATTATCCTTTAATAGTAGGTAAAAAGGTTTATGATAATATAGATCAAGGATGAAGTGAACAATTAGGAGCTCAAAATATGTATAAGGTATTTATTCAGGGGTCTTTAATTAGTCAAATATTACAAAATAATAATTTAAAAATTTATTTGTTAAGATTTGTTGTTTGATTTATTATATTATTAATTTTAAGAATTTATTATTCAAATAGCTTATATTTAGAGCGTGACACTGAAGATGTTAATGAGATTATTTAATCTTTGAATAAATTATTTAATTAAGTAATTGTTTATAGTAATTTATAAAAGAAAATTCTTTATTTTTACAGTGAAAATGTAAGGTTTTATTTAAACTATATAAATAGAAACATAAATGGAATTTAACCATTAAAGAAAAAAGTTAGCAGCTTTTACTTGAACTTCATGTTTCTTTAATTGGAATTATAATTCAATTTTATCATTAACAGTGATATACCTCTTTTTGGTTTCAATTAAAGAATAAGGGTGTAGACACCTAAGATTAGGTCGAAACTAATTGCAATTTATCGCTTCATATTCAAGACAGATTGAAATTCAATACTTTTTGAATGCAAATCAAATGTTATAATTAACTACAGTCCTATGATGATCAATTTAAGGCTCCTTGGTTTCATTCATGATAAAGACCAATTAATAAAATAATAATAAAAATAATTGATGTTCTTGATCATATAATTAAATTAGAATAGTTAATGACTAAAATTATTGGTAAGATTAGAGCAATTTCAACATCAAAAATTAAAAAAATAATTGTAATTAAAAAAAATCGTAAAGAAAATGGTAAACGAGAGGATGATTTAGGGTCAAATCCACATTCAAATGGAGAACATTTTTCTCGATCTATAAAAGCTTTTTTTGAAAGTAAAGATGCTAGTAATATTACTACTATTGCAATAATTATAATTACAATTCCTATAATTAGTGTTGAATAAATTATTTATACTAAATTATTTAGTCCTTATGATTGGAAGTCATATATACTTATATACTATATAAATAGTTATCTACCTCATCAATAAATTGAAATATATAAAAATAATCAAACTACATCTACAAAATGTCAGTATCAGGCTGCTGCTTCGAATCCAAAATGATGATTTCTAGAAAAATGATAATTTAGATGTCGTAATAAACAAACAAGTAAAAATGTAGTCCCAATTAATACATGAAGACCATGGAATCCAGTAGCTACAAAAAAAGTTGATCCATAAACTGCATCTGCAATTGTAAATGGAGCTTCAATATATTCATAAGCTTGAAGAATAGTAAAATAAATTCCTAAGATTACTGTAAATAATAATCCTTGAGTTGTTTGAGAATGATTACTACTTATTAATGCATGATGAGCCCAAGTTACTGTAACACCTGAAGCTAAAAGAATAGCAGTATTTAATAGAGGAATTTGAAATGGATTAAAAGGGATAATTCCCATAGGAGGTCATATTGAACCTAATTCAATTGCTGGAGATAAACTTCTATGAAAAAAAGCTCAGAAAAAAGAAATAAAAAAAAATACTTCTGAAATAATAAATAAAATTATTCCTCATCGTAAACCAATTGTTACTGAATATGTATGTAAACCTTGAAAAGTTCCTTCTCGAGAAACATCTCGTCATCATTGATATATTGTTAATGTAGTAATTAAAAGGCCAAGAATAAGAAGATTTATTTCATATTGATGGAATCATTTAACTAATCCTGATACAGTTGTAAAAGCTCCAATAGCTCCTGTTAGAGGTCATGGTCTATAATCTACTAAATGAAAAGTATGATTTGAGTGTGTTGACATAATTAATTTACTTCTCTAGAATAAAGAGTTCTTAGAACTGCAAATACATAGGATTGAATAATTGAAACTGCAGATTCAAGAACTAAGAGAGCAATTTGAGCCCCAATTAAAAAAATAACAAGATAATGAGGTAAAGAATTTCCTGTATTTCCTAGTAAAGTTAATAGTAAATGACCTGCAATTATATTAGCAGCTAGTCGTACTGCTAATGTTCCAGGTCGAATTACGTTACTAATTGTTTCAATACAAACTATAAAAGGTATTAAAACAGCAGGTGTTCCTTGAGGTACAAGATGAGCAAATATATGTTGAGTGTGATTAATTCATCCGTAAAGTATAAAAGAAAGTCATAGAGGAAGAGCTAATCTTAAGGTAAAAACTAAATGACTTGAACTTGTAAATACATAAGGGAATAATCCAATAAAATTATTAAATAAAATTAAAGAAAATAAAGAAATAAAAATAAATGAACTTCCTGCATGACCTGAAGTTCCTAATAAAGTTTTAAATTCTTTATGTAATGTTAATAAAATATTATTTCAGATAATATGATATCGAGAAGGAATAAATCAAAATATTGGGGGAATCATTAATAAACCTAAAAAGGTACTTATTCAATTTAATGATAAGTTAAAAATATTTGTAGAAGGGTCAAATACAGAAAATAGATTTGTTATCATTTTCAATTTATTGAAAGATTAGATTTTTTTTCTGTTGTAAGAATTTTAGGTGCAGAAGGTAAAAAAGAAAAGTAATTTAATGTATTAAAAATAATTAAAGTAATGGAAAAGATAATAAATAATAATAATCAACTAATAGGGGCTATTTGTGGAATTAAAAAATATCAATAAATTGATAATTTTAGCTTGACAAACTAATGTTATGTATTAACTAATTTTTTCATTAGAAGTAAGTGCTAATTTACTATTGAATGGTTTAAGAGACCAGTACTTGCTTTCAGTCATCTAATGAAGAATTAAAATTTATAATTCAATTAATAAAGTAATTTATTGGAACACTTTCTACAACAATAGGTATAAAACTATGATTTGCCCCACAAATTTCTGAACATTGACCATAAAATAATCCTGGTCGGTTAATTAGAAAGCTTGTTTGGTTTAATCGTCCAGGAGTAGCATCAATTTTTACTCCTAAAGCAGGAACTGTTCATGAATGAAGAACATCTGCAGCAGAAACTAAAACTCGTACTTGTGTATTTATAGGTAATACAATTCGATTATCTACATCAAGTAATCGGAATTCTTCTAATTTTAAATCAGTTGTTGGGATTATATATGAATCAAATTCTAAGTTATTAAAATCTGAATATTCATAGCTTCAATATCATTGATGACCAATAGTTTTTAAAGTAATAGATGGATTATAAATTTCGTCTATTAAATATAATAAACGTAAAGAGGGTATAGCAATAAATACTAAAATAATAGCTGGAAGAATAGTTCAAATAATTTCAATTAATTGACCTGATAATAAATAACGATTAGTAAATTTATTAAATCTTAAAGTAACTATTACATAACCAACTAAAATAGTAATTATTGTTAAAATTATTAATGCATGATCATGAAAGAATGTAAGTTGTTCTATAACAGGTGATGCTCTATCTTGTAATCCTAAATTTGATCAAGTTGCCATTAGTCAATAATATTTCTAACAAAAGAAATACTTTATATATGGAGCTTAAATCCATTGCACTAATCTGCCATATTAGATTAATTAGTTAATAAAGGTAATTCTGAATAACTATGTTCTGCCGGTGGAAGATTTTGGTATCATTCAATAGAAGAATTTAAATGAATAGGATAAATTACTAATCGTTTAACTACTATACTTTCTCAAACAATAAATAAAAATATTAAAATCCCTACTAATGAAATTGTTGATCCAATAGTAGAAACAATATTTCATGAAGTATAGGCGTCTGGATAATCTGAGTAACGTCGAGGTATTCCTGCTAAACCTAAAAAATGTTGAGGAAAAAATGTTAAATTTACTCCAAAGAATATAATAGCGAATTGTATCTTTAATCATTGAGAATTTATAGTTAATCCTGTAATTAGAGGATATCAATGAACAAATCCAGCTATAATAGCAAATACTGCTCCTATTGATAAAACATAATGAAAATGAGCAACAACATAGTAAGTATCATGTAGAATAATATCAATTGATGAATTAGCTAACACTACTCCTGTTAATCCCCCAATAGTGAATAAAAATACAAACCCTAATGATCATAAAAGAGAAGGAGAATATGTTAATTGAGCTCCATGTAATGTGGCTAATCAACTAAAAATTTTAATACCTGTAGGTACAGCAATAATTATTGTAGCAGAAGTAAAATAAGCTCGAGTATCAACGTCTATACCAACTGTAAATATATGATGAGCTCAAACAATAAATCCTAATAATCCAATTGCTAATATTGCATAAATTATCCCTAAGGCCCCGAAAGTTTCCTTTTTTCCTCTTTCTTGACTAATTACATGAGAAATTATTCCAAATCCAGGTAAAATTAAAATATAAACTTCAGGATGACCAAAAAATCAAAATAAATGTTGATAAAGAATAGGATCCCCTCCTCCTGCAGGGTCGAAGAATGATGTATTTAAATTTCGATCAGTTAATAATATTGTAATAGCTCCAGCTAATACGGGAAGTGATAAAAGTAATAGAACTGCTGTAATAACAACTGATCAAACAAATAAAGGTATACGGTCTAATGTAATTCCTCTAGATCGTATATTAATTACTGTTGTAATAAAATTTACAGCTCCTAAAATAGAAGAAATACCTGCTAAATGAAGAGAGAAAATTGCTAAATCTACTGAAGCTCCTGTATGGGCAATTCCAGCAGAAAGAGGAGGGTAAACTGTTCAACCAGTCCCGGCTCCATTTTCTACTATACTACTTGCTAATAAAAGTGTTAAAGAAGGAGGTAATATTCAAAAACTTATATTATTTATTCGAGGAAAAGCTATATCTGGTGCTCCTAATATTAGAGGTACTAGTCAATTTCCAAATCCTCCAATTATAATAGGTATTACTATAAAAAAAATTATAATAAATGCATGAGCTGTTACAATAACATTATAAATTTGATCGTCTCCAATTAATGCCCCCGGATGACCAAGTTCTGCTCGAATTAAAATTCTTAGTGAAGTTCCAACTATTCCAGCTCAAGCCCCAAAAATAAAATATAAAGTACCAATATCCTTATGATTAGTGGAAAACAGCCATTGTTGCGATTAAATGGCTGAAGTTTAGGCGATAGATTGTAAATCTATTTATGGAGAATATCTTCTTTAATCAATAGGCTTTATAGTCAATAATGACATTAGACTGCAATTCTAAAGGAGTAAAATAATTACTAAGGCTTAAAAGATTTTGACTTATATTTATAACTTTGAAGGCTATTAGTTTATTTAACTTAAAGCCTTTAAATTAAAAAGTAAGAAAAATTAATTAATAAAATTCCAGTTATTGAAATAAATGAAAAAAATAATAAAATAAATAATTTTAATGGATTAAGTTGAATTTTATTAAATCAGTTAGTTTCTCAATAATTGATTAAAAATGAAGCATAGCAAATTCGAATATAATAGTATAAAGTGATTAAAGTTAAGCATACTATTATAATTATTAATAAGATATTATTGTTTATTGTTATATATTGAATAACAAGTCATTTTGGGGCAAAGCCTAAGAAGGGGGGCAAACCTCCTAGGGATAATAATAAAGTAAATATAAGAAATTTAATTAAAGGGTTATTATTTATAATAAAAAATGTTTGATTAATATGAAAAATTTTTAATATATCAAATAGTATTAAAATAGTTAAAGATAAAAAAACATAAATATAAAAATAAAATTCTCATAAATTTTCATTAGATATTATTGCAGCTAATATTCATCCTAAGTGGTTAATGGAAGAAAATGCTATAATTTTTCGTAAGCTTGTTTGATTTAATCCACCTAAAGATCCAATTAAAATTGATAAAACAATAATTAAAGAAAATAAATTAGGAATAATAAAATAAGAAATTAATATTAAAGGGGCAATTTTTTGTCAAGTTATTAAAATAAAATTATTAGTTCAGTTTAACCCTTCTATTACTCCGGGGAATCAAAAGTGAAAAGGGGCTGCACCTATTTTAAGTAATAAACAAGAGTTAATTATTATTAAATATATTGAATTAAATTCTGTGTAGTATCAGTTTATATTAATAGAAAATAATATTAAAATAACAGAAAATAATAAAATAGTCGAAGCTAATGCTTGAGTTAAAAAATACTTTAATGATGCTTCAGAGGCTATAAGATTATTATAATTTATTATTAGGGGGATGAACGATAATAAATTAATTTCTAGTCCTATTCATGCTCTTAATCATGAGTTAGAGGAAATGGTGATTAATGTTCCTCTAATTAAAGTAATTAAAAATAATAGCTTTGATGAATTTTTGAAAATTAAAAAGAAAAGGATTAAAACCTTTATAAATGGGGTATGAGCCCATTAGCTTAATTAGCTTATCTTTTTATATTTTGGTGTATGATGCACAAAAGTTTTTGATACTTTTAGAAATAGTTTAATTCTATTAAATATAATGAATATGATTTTTAATCATATGATTTACCCTATCAAGGTAATCCTTTTGTCAGGCAATTCATT